ATGGCTCTGTAATTCTTTGATTCTTCGCGATCCATCCTCTATTAACAATTTTGGGAACCCTATATATATTATGACATGGATCAGATCGATCGTTTTTTGAATCTTTATATATACAATTGTCTCGGCACTGGAAGAGATTTTTATATTTTTTTCTACATAATTCTTGATACAATCCTGTATTTTTTTATCTTCCTGAAGACCCTCAGGATAATTTTTTGGTTGTTCAAACCAAAGGGAATGATGGCTTTGGGTTGTACCAAGTCTGAAACCAAGTGGATTTATTTTTTGTCCCATAAAACCTCGCACCCATCATTGGCCCATAGCATTCTGCCCCCAAATAGAGCCTCGTATAGAAAACATTCATACTTATCTTGAATATCTATATACTTCTCTTTATATATCCATCCTCTTTTTTTTAACCATAGATAAAAGTTTTTATCTTTAGAGATATCTTGCAATACAATAGTTATGTGACAGGTGGGTCTTTTTATCGGATAACTACGTCCTCTAGCTCGAGGTTTTAACTTTTTCACGATAGTACCCTCGTTAACTTCGGCTTGACTAATAATTAAAGCCGTTTTGTCGAAATCCATATTGTTAGTAGCATTTGCTGCTGCAGAATAAACTAATTTAAAAATGGGATAACATGCTCGATAAGGCATGAGTTCTAGTTTCATAAGTATTTCATCATAGGGACGCCCACGAATCTGATCAATTACTCTTCGCGCTTTGTGAGCAGACATACATATATGTTGACCTAAAGCATATACTTCTACCTCAGGTACCCTCTCTATCATAAGGTTCACCTCCCACCAATAAACGACGAGCACCCATATTAACTTTATTAACATTAACGACGAGATTTTTTATCGTTTCTCGTATGCTCCCGGAAATTCCGAGTAGGTGCAAATTCTCCCAATTTGTGACCTACCATACTATCTGTTATATAAATAGGTAAATGCTCTTTCCCATTATGAATAGCAATTGTATGGCCGATCATTTTGGGTATAATGGTAGATGCCCGGGACCAAGTTACTATTATTTCTTTTTCTGTCCTTCGGTTGAGCTTCTCAATTTTTTCCAATAAATGATTAGCTACAAAGGGTTTTTTTTTTAGTGTTTTTAGTGAACGTGTCACAGCAAATTCCTCCTATCTTTTTTATTTTTTTTTGTAAAGACGAAGAAACATATTTGATTTTCAATACTCTCCTATTTACTACGGCGACGGAGAATCAAACTATCACTATATTTTTTCTTTTTTCTATTTCTTCTTCCAAGCGCAGGATAACCCCAAGGGGTTGTGGGTTTTTTTCTACCAATTGGGGCCCTCCCTTCACCACCCCCATGGGGATGGTCTACAGGATTCATAACTACCCCTCTTACTACAGGACGCTTACCTAGCCAACACTTAGATCCGGCTCTACCCAAACTTTTCTGGTTCACCCCAAGATTACCCACTTGCCCGACTGTTGCTGAGCAGTTTTTGGATATCAAACGGACCTCCCCAGATGGTAATTTTAATGTGGCCGATTTACCCTCTTTTGCAATCAGTTTCGCTACAGCACCCGCAGCTCTCGCTAATTGTCCGCCCTTTCCAAGTGTGATTTCTATGTTATGTATGGCCGTGCCTAAGGGCATATCGGTTGAAGTAGATTCTTCTTTTTGATCAATCAAAACCCCTTCCCAAACTGTACAAGCTTCTTCCAAAGCATACGGCTTTCCGGATGTATATGATGATATCTAGACAGATGGATCTTATATGAATCGTATGATGAAGTACCACATGAGTTGATATATTGGAATCCAAATCTGCCGAATCACTCATGTTATGATCTTCTACATCCTAGGTCTCCCCGTTCCTTCATCTGGCTTATGTTCTTCATGTAGCATTCAGACCGAATGACTCTATGAAATTACGTCGATACTTCCACATATTACGGGTAACGTAGGAGACATCTCTATTTTTCCCCCGGGGTAGAATTACCACTGCTTAGCTTTCAATTCGCCTCTGACCATCAAATGAAATGTGAATAACTCGTCCTCCTCTCTTTGAAACAAGGGGCGCTTCCGGTTCTGTCGGTGCTTCAAACAATTTTGTCTTCTCCATATTACCATATCTCTAGAGTCAATAATTTTCTATGAGGAACTACTGAACTCAATCACTTGCTGCCGATACTCTTCAGTTTTCTGTTGAGGTCTATCCCGTAGAGGTACTCAAATTGGATCAGTGATCGATTTCTAGGTTTCGTCGTAAACCTAATTGGTTACTTCCAATTACGTAAATCAATAGTTCAAACCGCACTCAAAGGTAGGGCATTTCCCATTGAGATAGGAACTTCTGTACCAGAAACAATGGTATCTCCAATTATAGCCCCTCTGGGATGTAAAATATATCTCTTCTCACCATCCCTATAGTGTATGAGACAAATGTTTGCATTTCGATTAGGGTCGTATTCTATGGTTACGATTCTACCAGATATGTCTTTTTCATTCCGTCGAAAATCAATTTTACGGTATAGACGCTTATGACCTCCCCCTCTATGCCTTGCGGTAATGATTCCTCTGGCATTACGACCTTTACCACAACGACGCTGTCCATAGATCAAATTATTTCGTGGATTGGATTTCACTTGACTGCCGACGGTTCTGCTCGAGGTAGAAGTTTTGTATAAATGTATCGCCGTGTTATTAAGTATTTTGATTTAAGTTCTTTTCTTTCTAAATTTAAGTTCTTTTCTTTCTAAGAGGTGGAATAGAATAACCCGGTTGAAGCGTAATAATCATGCGTCTATAATGCATTGTATGTCCCATAATGGGTCCCTTTCTTCTACCCTTTCCCGGGAGTCGATGACTATTCATAGCTATTACCTTGACACCAAAAAAGAGTTCGACCCAATGCTTTATTTCTGTCCTAGTTGATCCTGATTCGACATTAGAAGTATATTGATTGTTCCCCAATAACCGAATACTTTTGTCTGTAAATACTGCATATTTGATTCCATCCATAAATCTATTTTCTTCCCTATGAGTTCCGGTATCGATAAGAATTCTACTTCTTACTGTTCATATGTTATGATATGAATATACCATAGTAATTATATTAATTCGTTATGTATGGATGATGAGATTCCATTGATACGGAGCCAATTCCAATAGACGTATTGAACGTTCGCGTTGTACTGCATCCAGCAGGAATTGAACCTACGAATTTGCCAATTATGAGTTGGGCGCTTTAACCATTCAGCCATGGATGCGTAATGGGGATTAGCATATATTTCAAGTATCTAGCCTAACTCTATAGAAAAATCGTTATATATTCTATATAATAATAAATATAATAATAATAAAAATTTCCAATTTCCAAGTCAAGTATCTAGCCTAACTCTATAGAAAAATCGTTATATATTCTATATAATAATAAATATAATAATAATTTCCAAGTCAATTCTACATGATAATAATAAAAATTTCCAAGTCAATTCTACATGATAATAATAAAAATTTCCAATATTAATTAAATACATATATAAATATAAAGTCAAATTTTAAAGAAATCCTAAGGAGGAATCAATATGAGGCAAGACAGGGCAAAACGACGTCTATATAAATCCTGGATTTTTGAGTTTAGGGAGGTATTGAGAGAGATCAAGAATTCTCACTATTTCTTAGATTCGTGGACCAAATTGGATTCAGTGGGATCTTTCATTCACGTTTTTTTCGACCAAGAACGTTTTATGAAACTCTTTGACCCACGAATAGTAAGTATCCTCTTTTCACGCGATTCGCAGGGTTCAACAAGCAATCGATCTTTCACGATCAAAGGTGTAGTACTGCTTGTAGTAGTGGTCCTTCTACATCGTCTTAACAATCGAAATCTGGTCGAAAGAAAAAATATCTATTTGAGGGGGCTTCTTCCTATACCCGTAAACTCCATTGGACCCAGAAATGATTCATTGGAAGACTCTTTTGAGTCTTCCAATATCCATAGGTTGATTGTTTCGCTCCTGTATCTTCCAAAAGGGAAAGAGATCCCTGAGAGTTCTTTCATGGATCCGAAAGAGAGTACTTGGATCAATCAAAGAAAGGTTCAACAACTTCCCAAAGAAATCGAAGAATTTCTTGGGAATCCTACAAGATCCTCTCGTTCTTTTTTCTCTGACAGATGGTCAGAACTTTATCTGGGTTCGACTCCTACTGAGAGGTCCACTAGAGATCAGAAATTGTTGAAGAAACAACAAGATGTTTCTTTTGTCCGTTTCAGGCGATCGGAAAATAAAGAAATGGTTGATATATTCAAGATAATTACGTATTTACAAAAAACCGTCTCAATTCATCCTATTTCATCAGATCAGGGATGCGATATGGTTCCGAAGGATGAACCGGATATGGACAGTTCCAAGAAGATTTCATTCTTGAACCAAAATCCATTTTTTGATTTATTTCATCTATTCCATGACCGGAACAGGGGAGGATACACGTTTCACCACGCAGAAGAGAGATTTCAAGAAATGGCGGATCTATTAACTCTATCAATAACCGAGCCGGATCTGGTGTATCATAAGGGATTTGCCTTTTCTATTGATTCCTGCGGATTGGATCAAAAAAAATTCTTGAATGAGGTATTCAACTCCAGGGATGAATCGAAAAAGAAATCTTTATTGGTTCTACCTCCTATTTTTTTTGAAGAGAATGAATCTTTTTATCGACAGATAAGAAAAAATTGGGTCCGGTGCGGGAATGCTTTGGAAGATCCAAAACCAAAAAGAGTGGTATTTGCTATCAACAACATAATGAAGGCAGTCAATCAATATAGATTGATCCAAAATCTGATTCAAATCCAATATAGCATCCATGGGTACATAAGAAATGGTTCGAATCGATTTTTTTTTATGAATAGATCCGATCGCAACTTCGAATATGGAATTCAAAGGGATCAAATAGGAAATGATACTCTGAATCATAGAACTATAATGAAATATACGATCAACCAACATTTATCAAATTTGAAAAAGAGTGAGAAGAAATGGTTCGATCCTCTTCTTTCTCGAACCGAGAGATCCATGAATCGGGATCCTGATGCATATAGATACAAATGGTCCAATGGGAGCAAGAATTTCCAGAAACATTTGGAACATTTCGTTTCTGAGCAGAAGAGCCGTTTTCAAGTTTTTCAAGTAGTGTTCGATCGATTACGTATTAATATTATTAATATATTAATTAATATTAATCAATATATTAATAATATTAATATTAATCAATATTCGATTGATTGGTCCAGGGTTTTCGACAAACAAGATCCTTCTAAGCCACTTCGTTTATTTTGGTCCACCTTTTTGCGTCTCTTTTTGCCCAAGTTCCGTCTCTTTTTGCCCAAGTTCCTTCTCTTTTTGTCTAAGTCACTTTCTTTTTTCTTTGTGAGTTTCGGGAATACCCCCATTCGTGGGTCCGAGATCCACATCTCTCAATTCAAAGGTCCGAATGATCAACTCTGCGATCAGTTGTTAGAATCAATAGGTGTTCAAATCGTTCATTTGAATAAATTGAAACCCTTCTTATTGGATGATCATAATACTTCCCAAAAATCGAAATTGTTGATCGATGGAGGAACAATATCACCATTTTTGTTCAATAAGATACCAAAGTGGACGATTGACTCATTCCATACTCCTACTAGAAAAAATCGCAGGAAATCCTTTGATAACACTGATTCCTATTTCTCAATGCTATCCCACGATCGAGACAATTGGATGAATCCCGTGAAACCATTTCATAGAAGTTCATTGATATCTTCTTTTTTAAAAGCAAATCGACTTCGATTCTTGAATAATCCACATCACTTCTGGTTCTATTGTAACAAAAGATTCCCTTTTTATGTAGAAAAGGCCCGTATCAATAATTATGATCTTACGTATGGACAATTCCTTAATATCTTGTTCACTGGCAACAAAAAATTTTCTTTGTGCGTCGGTAAAAAAAAACATGTTTTTTCGGAGAGAGATGCTATTTCAACGATCGAGTCACGGGTATCTAACATATTCATACCTAACGATTTTCCAATTCTATCCGCTCGATTCGTTCGTAGAGCTCTTTACGCAATCGCAGACATTTCTGGAACACCTCTAACAGAGGGACAAATAGTCAATTTAGAAAGAACTTATTGTCAACCTCTTTCAGATATGAATCCGTCTGATTCAGAAGGGAAGAACTTGCATCAGTATCTCAATCTCAATTTCAATTCAAACATGGGTTTGATTCACATTCCATGTTCTGATAAATATTTACGAGCCAAAAAGAGGAAAAAACAGAGTCTTTGTCTAAAGAAATGCGTTGAGAAACGGCAGATGGATAGAATCTTTCTACGAGCAAATCTCTCAAAAAAATGGAAGCTGTTCCAAACATATCTGCCATGGTTCTTTACTTCGACAGGGTACAAATATCTAACTTCGATAGGGTACCAATATCTACATCTAAATTTCATCCTTTTAGATACTTTTTTAGACCTATTGCCGATACCGATACGAAGTAGCAGTCAAAAAGTTGTATCCATTTTTCACGATATTATGGATATATCACGGCGAATTCCTCGGAAAATATGGTGGGCGATTCTTCCACAACGGAATCGGATAAGTCAGATTTCGAGGAAGTGTTTACATAGTCTTCTTCTGTCCGAAGAAATGATTCATCGAAATAATGAGTCACCCCTTTCATTCTGGGTACATCTGGGATCACCAAATGCTCGGGAGTTCTTCTATTCAATCCTTTTCCTTCTTCTTGTTGCTGGATATCTCGTTCGTACACATCTTCTCTTTGTTTCCCGAGCCTCTAGTGAGTTACAGACAGAGTTCGAAAAGATCAAATCTTTGATGATTCCATCATACATGATTGAGTTACGAAAACTTCTGGATGGGTATCCTCCATCTGAACTGAATTCTTTCTGGTTAAAGAATCTCTTTCTAGTTGCTCTGAAACAATTAGGATATTTTCTAGAAGAAATACGGGGTTCTGCTTTTGGCAGCAACATGCTATTGGGTGGTGGTCCCGCTTATGGGGTCAAATCAATACGTTCTAAGAAGAAATATTTGAATATCAATCTCATCGATATCATCGATTTCCTAAGTCTTATACCAAATCCCATCAATCGAATAACTTTTTCGAGAAATACGAGACATCTAAGTCGTACAAGTAAAGAGATCTATTCATTGATAAGAAAAAGAAAAAACGTGAACGGTGCTTGGATTGATGATAAAATCGAATCCTGGTTCGCGAACAGTGATTCGATTGATGATGAAGAAAGAGAATTCTTGGTTCAGTTCTCCACCTTAACGAAGGAAGAAAGGATTGATAAAATTCTATTGAGTCTGACTCATAGTGATCATTTCTCAAAGAATGACTCTGGTTATCAAATGATTGAACAACCGGGATCCGTTTACTTACGATACTTAGTTGACATTCATAAAAAGCGTCTAATGAATTATGAGTTCAATAGATCCTGTTTAGCAG